TGTCGTCAATTGACAGTTTAGGGCTCAATATAATATAATTTGATTTGATATGACTTTGATATGATTTAGGGCTCAATATGATTACCAAATCAGACTTTGGTAAATCCTTTTTTTTCATCTCCTGCTGATTCAGAGGTACCGTCTCTTGGATCCATTGTATAGTTTAATGGTAAAGTTTGATTACCATTAACCCCCAGAAAAGTTCACGAGTTTTTCGGTTTGATTCATATCCTATTCATCTTATAAAGGTGTCCCTCGGCTGATTAATTTTTTATATTAAGTTAAGATTAAGTTAAGGTGGCCTTAGGCCTTATTCCCTATTGTATTTGTATTGTGTAGTGCTTTTTGATTTCCTAAACTAAAGGTGGCCGGCCCTCGGCAACTATTATTTCTAGTTTATTTATGAATAAAGGTGGCCATAGGCCCCTATGGTCCATTGGTGCCCCTATGGTCCAGTGGTTACGACCTCTCTCTTTCACGGAGAAAACGAGGGTTCAAGTCCCTCTAGGGGTATACCAAGACCATAGGAGTAGGATTTTATCAAAAGTGAAATGGATTTGTCAACTCCTCAGTCTATCCATGGCAGTTTCATTTGATATATTTTATCAAATTATCAAAAGTGAAATGGATTTGTCCGCCTGGGAGACGAAAGAAAGTTGATTATGGAACGTCTAATTAGGCGTTGGGTCGATGCCCGAGTGGTTAATGGGGACGGACTGTAAATTCGTTGACAATATGTCTACGCTGGTTCAAATCCAGCTCGGCCCAACAATTCGCCAATCTACTATCAGATGGTAGAACCCTCTTGTTCTTAAGAAATACCTGATAAGAGAGAAGAAAAAAGAATCCAAATTTTCTGCTAGATCTCTTCTTATTTCCCTGGGATTGTAGTTCAATAGGCAAGAGCACCGCCCTGTCAAGGCGGACGTTGCGGGTTCGAGCCCCGTCAGTCCCGACGGATCCAATAAGTACATCAATTAACCTCTTCATTTTATGTGAAATGAAAGAAGGGACAGAGAGCATAATTTAATTCCGAAGGGGTTTCCCCTCTTTTTTCAGGATTCTGTCGAAGAAAGAACAAACCCTAAATTAAAATGAAAATAACTAAAATAGTGAAGTTGATAGAATATTCCATCTTTTCTCCCGCGACTCATCTTTCTCATACTTCTTTGTCTTCCAAAGAAAATGGGATCATTCAAATTTACAACCTAATTCCTCTCTTTTTCCACTTCGCTTGTATTGTTTGTTGGGGTTTTGTAGTTAATGGAAACGGACGAGGATACTTAATTTGATGGTTCTACACGGAAGACCTCAGGTAAGTTATAGAAAAGAAAGAACAGAAAAGAAGGATAAATAAAGGAATTTTTGATTGGTTCGGGAATCCAATCTTGGATTCGGTATGGATAAAAGATCTTCGTATGTTATACTATTCAATTCTCGACGACGAATTAATTTAATAGCTCAGATATTGTTATTCATGATATTGATCCGATTCAAGATCATCGATAGGTAATGCATTCATTGAATTGACAGGTGAAAGATTTATCATCTCTATGGGATTAAATCCCGAGTTATTGTGAAATAAAAAAACGATGAGATTGAGATTATGGAAGTAAATATTCTTGCATTTATTGCTACTGCACTGTTCATTTTAGTTCCTACTGCTTTTCTACTTATCATTTACGTAAAAACAGTCAGTCAAAATAATTAATTACTTGAAATGAAACTTGACTTCTGAGTTCTTATCAATAGTTGAAGAAATAAAATCAAAAGGATTCTTTTTTTACGTCTTAAATGAAATCAACGGACTATAACGGGCAGTATTCTATGAGATCCGAGAGTATGGTAAGAAAGAAATTTCTTTCTTACCATACTCTCTATTACTGTTATAGTAGTGTATAAAGTTGTACTTGACTTTCTAATAAAGTTGGTATACTATATTAGCTTCTATCTACAATATATGTAGTGATTAATCCATATATGGAATTAACGTAGGACCCAATTCTCTTTCTGAAATAATTGTTTTACTGTTATAGAATACATTTCTCCACTAGAATCCAATGGAATTTCGAAATGAATATATTTTGAATTGAAATAATTTTCAAATCAAATAAAAAATGCGTTGCAGAACGATCTATAAAACAATTGATACCGTTTCATTCCTCAACTAAATGAGTAGTGCTTCTAAAGTCCACTTCTTCCCCATACTACGAGTGAAAGGGAAAATGTAAAGACTACCATTAAAGCAGCCCAAGCGAGACTTACTATATCCATGTCAATTATGTCCCTTATCTTTATGATAGAAATATTCCATTATTGTATTGCTCACTAATAATAGTAGAATCCATGGTCCAGAGTCAAAAAGGGATTCTGGCCCAACACTATTGATGAACCAATCAAATAAATCCATTTCTAAAAAATTCCTATATGATTTCTAATCGGGAAAGACTAAACACAAGTAAAATACACAATGATGCTACAAAGGAATGTTACTAATGGAACATATAGTAAAATAGTAAAAAAAAGAGGGCCCATTCTTTGTTGCCCTTCAACTTCAAAGTCAAAATAGATCAATTGCTATCTATTACATACTTTTATTTCCTATTTGATCTAATCCGTACCCTTTCCCGATTGTCTCTCTGAAGCAGTTGGGAGATAGTATAATATACTCTTAACGAAGGGTTTCAAAAAAAATAATAATTTTTTCACTTTTTCTATAAAAAAGTAAATTATCCATCCAATCTCAATCTAATAGCGATTGGATGCCTGAACACTCAGAGATTCTCGCGATTCTATAATATGTAGATTTCATAAAGGACTTTCCACAACTAGTTAGCCACCGGCTATGCCAATGAAATTCAAGACCCAATCAGATTAGCAGTAGAAGGGATCGGGAAGTCTTGCTTCGACCATTATAACATTATAATATAATCTTTCTTTAAATTTTAGATTCAAAGATTTCCAATCTTTTACAAAATCCCCAGAACATATGTTTAGAATCAACCAAGTATCAACAATCCCCTTATTCTGTTCTGCTGGGTAAAAATTGGGTGATTTATATGAGCAGATAAGAGATTTTGATTCGTTTGTTGATGAGGCGGCACCCGGATTTGAACTGGGGAAAAAGGATTTGCAGTCCCCCGCCTTACCACTCGGCCATGCCGCCAAAACGATACACAATAGGATAAAATTTTCTGGGTTGGATTACTAAACTTTAGTTTATTGTACTTGCATCCCTTTTTTAATTTAATCCTTTTGCTAAATTTATAAAAATTCTAAAAGAAACCCGTTTCCCCTTTTGATTGTATTTGATCCACCCCTTTGAATGCCGAAAAACTTCCCCCCACTTTTCTATTGAAAAATCAACTGTATATTTTCATTCAAAAAATCCAAAAATTATGACAAAGGGGAACCCTTAACTATTCATTGACTGAGAATTCTTGAATGATTCTTGGATTTGAATCGAAAATTGGGTTTTCCTAATGACATAAGAAACTACAAAACATACTTAATTGATTCTTTTGAATCAAAAATCCTTCTCAATTTCTATTATAACAAAAATGATAAGTATATGTAAACCCCACAATGGAAATTATTATACAGATACCAAATTGGGTATCTTATTTAGAGTATGTTTCCTATACCTATAAATAAAGGGAATTCGTTGGAACAAAAACGAACAAAAAAAAGGCCCGGCTGGGTATTGACCGGGCCAGGCCCAAAAGGCACTTCGAACAAAATAAAAGCAAGAAGGTCTTCTTTATTTATCTTTCTATTTGGATCTTTCGAGCATCTAAATGGAATTCCTAATTATATAATAACGATAAAGAATGTGAAAGAAATACTTTCTTTAATCCTTACTTGATGTGTAATGTAACATAGTAATTATCTTTTTCAATTGGGAGAGATGGCTGAGTGGACGAAAGCGGCGGATTGCTAATCCGTTGTACGAGTTTTTCGTACCGAGGGTTCGAATCCCTCTCTTTCCGTTTCCGTTGATGACTTTCTATTTTTTTCTTTCAAATTTCGCAAATCCCTTTTGATTTTTTCCTAGTTAAACGTATGGAATATAGAAAATAAAATCTTAAGAAAATTGGAAAATCAAGCAAGAAAAACGAAATTTTTATTTTTTATTCTTCACGTCCAGGATTACGTCCTGGATCATTGGATAGGAATCCAAAGATGAAGAGAGAAACAAAGAATATTACTACTGTGTAAACGAAAAGTTTGAGAGTAAGCATTACACAACCTCCAAGATCATTTTTTGAAAAAGAAAAACGAGAAAAGATAATAGATCCTCCATTTTTATATCACATATCCTATTTTGACACCAAGAAATGAATTCTAGAAATAGAAAAGAATGTTCATAAATTCAAATGAAGTTGAAATTTGTAATAAGAGTCTTTGATTACCACAATTTCATACCCACAATTAGATATTCTAAGGGACCCTAACCTAATAAGGTCTTTCGCCGGAAAAAGGATTAGAATCAGGAAATGGGGCGAGCGGAATTTCTCGCGGCTATCCAAGAATTTCAATGTTTGAATTGAAGGTTCATACTCGCAGACTTATTTGATCTTATCAATTGTTATAATTTTTCTCGAATAAATCATGAATTTTCTAGGATAGTATTCAAGATCTTATCGAAAACTTACAGCAGCTTGCCAAACAAAGGCTAAAAGAAAAAAGAACAGAGGTATGACTGGCATAACATCTACAATTGGATTCAAAAAAGCATAGGCTTCGGGCAATTTGGCGAAGAAAAGACTACTCGGATAAAGGGTAGAATTAAGACAGATCAAACTAAAGATATTAAGCATAACAGACATTTTGTTCGTCGAGATAATTGCATTTTGATTGAGTTATTTATATAAGGAAAAATGAAGAAAGTAAGGTAGACAAAAAAATCCTTCTTTTTCCGCTCAATCAAAAATCCTCCAATTCTCAAAGGAGAATAGAAGAAATCATACTTTCATACAATATCTTAATTGAATTATATGTAATGATCAATAAATTCAGTTGAATTCTAGATATACACATGTCAAAATCCTAGCACGAATCTATAATCTATAATATATTCTATAAAGAAGAATAAAGAAGAAAGATTTTCTCTAGTCTATAGATAGTTGCGCTGGAATTGACGAACACTTAATACCAATATTATTCTTTATTAGTATTAGTGTCGAATAAAAATCTAAATGGGGCGTAGCCAAGTGGTAAGGCAACGGGTTTTGGTCCCGCTATTCGGAGGTTCGAATCCTTCCGTCCCAGAGCATATCCATTGTATTCGAATACATCTTTTTTGTTCAAAAAAGGTTCTGTTTCAAGGTCTAATATTGGATAGAATATTATTCTTCTTTCTTTTTTCATTTTGAATGATTCTTTTCGGAATCATATCTCAGTTTTTCACAAACTGAACTAAATAGAGTGCAAATGACATGCAAATGTAACTGAATCCTTTTGTGATCCAGATAAAGATAAGATGGGACATAGATCACAGTTGCAGAAAGATTACTTAACCTCAGGTTAAACAAAATACGAAAATACATATAAAACGAGGAAGTGCTTAGCCTATAGGTATGTATTGTTATCCTATATTCAGTGACAACAGTCTTTCTATTTTTGTGAAAAAGAATTTGCATCCCTAAAATATTCAAATTTAAATATTTAACAATGATATTTCTTTTTATTGTTCGATCTATTTAGCTTATTTGCTTTAAATCATTGACAATTCTATTCGAAAAGAAAAAGAAATTTTTATTTCTTATGATAATCAAATGTAGTCTTTACTGTAAAAAGTAAAACTTGACTCAAATAATGATGTCGAAGTAAGAAACCTTTTCCATTATCAAGATTTGTAATGATTCCTTATGGGTTGAATCTTTGGGAAGTTGGAAATGGGTCAGTCTATCTTATTGAGTCACTTGAACAGGCAGAGTCAAATAGAATTTATTTATTCGTGTTATTTCTGTTAGTTATGTTATTTCTATATTTTGATTTCTGGATATTTCTGTTAGATATTTTTTTGAGATAGAGATTTCTAGAAAAAGTTGCGTTCATACAAAAAAAGCCCGGGTCTTGCTAATTTTTCTTCAGAAAATCTTTATTATCTATGTAGTATGTAGCTAATAAAAAATATAAATGACTATGTCTCTGTACCGACTGAACCAATGACTATTCATGATTCCATAATTGAATCAATTCCATACTGGTTCCAAATTAGAGGAATGTTATGGTAAAACTTCGTTTAAAACGATGTGGTAGAAAGCAACGTGCGACTTGAAGGACACGATCCGGTGTGGATTCTTATTCTTACATCCACCATTTTATTTTATATAGGAATGAAGGTGCTCTTGGCTCGACGTCGTTTGTTCTATTCTACTAGAATCCTTCTTTTTTTATTGGGTTGTAATGTAAATAGTTCATGATGGAGCTCGAGTAGAAAGTATTTATTAATTTCTCAGGGGCAACGATCTAGGGTTAATGCCAATCAATAAATTGGAACAACTTCGTAAGTATATCTTCGATATAGAAATCGAAAGAATCCGATTCGAGCAAATTTTCAATTCAAAAAAATTGTTGGAACCGCAAAAACTTTTTCGATCCACAGTGTATCGCGCATGAATCAACCGTCGGTATGATTCTTTGATAGAAAGAAATCACAAAAGGGGTATGTTGCTACCATTTTGAAAGGATTAAGAAGCACCGAAGTAATGTCTAAACCCAATGATTTAAAACAAAGATAAAGGATCCCAGAACAAGGAAACACCGCTTCAATTGTCTCACAGATCCGAATAAAGAATCCAAATAGATTTTCAACGAGACAAAAAAGGGGGGTTAAAGACCACTCAATAAAAAAATATCTTAATTTTATTTAATATATTTGAGAATTGTTGAACTTGAGTTATGAGTACAAATGATTTTTTAGTTTTCAGGAAGGAAGCTAAATCAAAATGACTATGAGTTAAATTATAGGCTAATTTCTTTTACGGATTCCTTTACTATTTATTATAATTTTATCCATAGACAAAACTTCGAATCATTTTTTCTCGAGCCGTACGAGGAGAAAACTTCCTATACGGTTCTAGGGGGGGGTTTCTTTTTCATCTACATCTATCCCGATGAGCCGTCTATCGAATCGTTGCAATTGATGTTCGATCCCGAAGAGAAGGAAGAGATCTTCGGAAAGTGGGTTTTTATGATCCGATCAAGAATCAAACTTATTTAAACGTTCCCGCTATTCTCTATTTCCTTGAAAAAGGCGCTCAGCCTACAGGAACTGTTCAGGATATTTTAAAAAAGGCAGAGGTTTTTAAGCAACTTTGCCCTAATCAAACGAAATTAAATTAAGGAAATAAAAACTAAGGGTAGGATAGTGATTTCTATATCATTTTGGATATCTTTTCTATACTATGTTTTTTTATTTCCTTACTTGCTCTATTAGTATCTATTTATCATTGCTTTTATAGAATCTTTTTCTAACGAAAACCTTATTTGATT